CTAGATCAAAAAAGCGGATTCGTAAAAATATTTGGAAAGGGAAGGGATATTGGGCATCGTTGAAAGCTTTTTCGTTAGCGAAGTCTCTTTCTACAGGTAAGTCTAAAAGTTTTTTTGTACGCCAAATAACTAATCAAACGTTGGAATAATATGAATTTCCATTATCCGGATTAGACACTATGCCAATTTTTCGTTAGAATTTTTTTATAATTTATAATCTAATAAGAAAAAAAGTACTAATTTACATTCTCTAATGTTTAATGTTTTGAACTGATCAATATTTAATTGAACTTACTTCATTCTTATATTATTATTCTTATATTATTAGAATAATAATTATTTTATTTACTGAATTCTAAAAATTGGAAATAGTACTTTAAAAATTTGAAAAAAGAAGAGACACAAGATAAAAGGTTTCGCCTTTTTTAATATGTTTTATCATTTCCTGGATGGGGATTCTTATTTTCCCCATCGACCTACTTATCAAAGTAATAAAAAAAAAAAAAAATAACAACAATAAATAATATTCTATTTTGTTTTTTTATACTATAGAAAAAAGAATAGATTAAAAATCTTTAATCAGAATTAATAGTTGTTGAAACTTATTTTTTAATTTTATGAATCATTATTTATCTGAATCAATATACTCCCTTCCCTGTTTTCAATCCAATTCATAAAAGAAAAGTCTCTTTTTCATTTAGCGCAATATTCTATACAAATATAGAAATAATATATCAATTGTTTGGACGGGAAACTCTATTAAGATATATATCTTTCTAATTTTTAGAAAAAATTTTGTGAAATAAGATAAATTACTATTAGAAAGCGAAACTTTTTTGTTATATGATATGTCCAACTCAATGCCTAATTGGTTTGCTAAAACCTAACAAAAATTATCTACATAACAAAAAAAATCTAATGATTCCTATTACTAAAATACAAAAGCTATGCAAACATTTACAAAAATCCCTGGGGTGTTATACTGAAATTGTGATCCATAAAAATAATATTTTTTGTGCTTTTTTTTTCATATTTCATTGTGATTCCTTCAATCTTGACGATTGAATAAAAATAAGTTATTATAATTTCGAGTAAGCCGCTATGGTGAAATTGGTAGACACGCTGCTCTTAGGAAGCAGTGCTAGAGCATCTCGGTTCGAGTCCGAGTGGCGGCATGACATCTTCTAAAAGGGATACAATAGCTCCTATAATAAATTTAATTCCGGATTTATGTTTCTTATATTGAGGGACACTCACTTTTTTATGATATTTGTGACTTTAGAACATATATTAACTCATATAGCCTTTTCAGTTGTTTCGATTGTAATGACAATTCATTTGATAAACTTATTTGCCGACGAAATAGTAGGACTATATGATTCGTCAAAAAAGGGCATGATAGCGACGTTTTTCTGTATAACAGGATTATTAGTAATTCGTTGGATTTATTCGGGACATTTCCCCTTAAGTAATTTATATGAATCATTAATCTTTCTTTCATGGAATTTCTCCATTATTTACATGATTCCGTATTTCAAAAAAAATAAAAATAATTTAAGCGCAATAACCGCGCTAAATGCTATTTTTACCCAAGGCTTTACTACTTCGGGTCTTTTAACCGAAATGCATCAACCCGAAATATTAGTACCCGCTCTCCAATCCCAGTGGTTAATGATGCACGTAAGTATGATGGTATTGGGCTATGCAGCCCTTTTATGCGGATCACTATTATCAGTAGCTCTGATAGTCATTACATTTCGAAAAGTCATAAGGATTTTTGGTAAAAGCAATCATTTTTTAAATGAGTCAATTTCCGAGATCCAATACATGAATGAAAGAAATAATGTTTTACTAAATACTTATTTTCTTTCCTGTAAAAATTATTACAGGTACCAATTGCTTCAACAATTGGATCAGTGGAGTTATCGTATTATTAGTCTAGGGTTTATCTTTTTAACCATAGGTATTCTTTCAGGAGCAGTATGGGCAAATGAAGCATGGGGATCATATTGGAATTGGGACCCAAAGGAAACTTGGGCATTTATTACTTGGACCCTATTTGCGATTTATTTACATACTCGAACAAATCAAAAATTGGAAGGTGTAAATTCCTCTATTGTGGCTTCTATGGGCTTTCTTATAATTTGGATATGCTATTTTGGAGTCAATTTATTAGGAATAGGGCTACATAGTTATGGTTCATTTACATTAACATAGAATTGAAGAAAAGTCCTGACGAATACAAACATAATACAGCGTATATATATAAGAAATAATAAAACTTCGCGTAAGCCGTCGAGAACCCTTTGAATCAAGTAGTGTAGCGATTCAAATGGTTCTCACAAAGGCCAAACATATCTGGTTACAATTTTAATTCATTTTTTTTTTCTTAAGTTTAAGTAGTAAAACAAAAAAACTATTTATAAAAATAATTAGATAGAATAGATTCGACCTTGTCAACTGATAGTGAAAGAACGAAATCCGGATAAATACCAATACCTATTACAGGTAAAAGAATAGAGATCGAAACAAATAACTCTCTCGGCCCAGAATCAAAAAAAAAAGAATTTGGAGCATTAAACAGCTTGTATCCATAGAACATTTGGCGTAACATAGATAATGAATAAATCGGAGTTAATATCATTCCAATTGCCATTACAAAAGTTATTAGTATTTTTGGCATTCAAAGATATTTTTGGCTGGTAATTATTCCAAAAAATACTATTAATTCGGCAACAAAACCACTCATACCCGGTAAGGCAAGGGAAGCCATCGATAAGATACTGAACATCGTGAATATTTTTGGAATTGTGACAGCCATCCCCCCCATTTTGCTGAGATAAACAAGACGTATTCTATCATAACTTGTTCCTGCTAAGAAAAAAAGTGCAGCGCCAATAAAGCCATGAGAAATTATTTGTAATATAGCTCCGTTGAGTCCCATATCAGTTATAGAGCCAATTCCTATAATTATGAAACCCATATGAGATACGGAAGAATAGGCTATTCTTTTTTTTAAATTACGTTGACCAGGAGATGTTAAAGCTGCATAGATTATTTGCATTGTGCCTACTATAATCAACCAGGGAGAAAATATGGAATGAGCATGGGGTAATAATTCCATATTGATTCGAACCAATCCATATGCTCCCATTTTTAATAAGATTCCGGCTAGAAGCATACAAGTACTGTAATGCGCTTCTCCATGGGTGTCTGGTAACCATGTATGTAAGGGTACAATTGGTGATTTGACAGCAAAAGCAATAAGAAATCCAATATAGAATATTATTTCCAGTGTCACAGGATACGATTGATTAGCTGATATTTCAAAATTTAATGTGGGTTCATTGGAACCATATATACTGATACCTAAAACTCCTATTAATAGAAAAATGGAACCTCCTGCAGTGTACAAAATAAACTTTGTAGCTGAATACAGACGTTTCTTTCCCCCCCACATGGATAGAAGTAGATAAACGGGAATTAATTCTAACTCCCACATGATGAAAAAAAGTAAAAGATCTCGAGAAGAAAATAGTCCTATTTGACCGCTGTACATTGCTAACATCAAGAAATGGAATAATCGAGAATCTCGAGTAATTGGCCAAGCCGCTAAAGTAGCTAAAGTAGTGATAAATCCTGTAAGTAAAATAGGTCCTATGGAAAGTCCATCTAGTCCCAATCTCCAATAAAAATTACAAAAAAGGATCCATTTAGAATCCTCTGCCAGTTGAATTAATGGATCGTCCAATTGGAAATGATAAGAGAACGCATAAGTCGTTAGAAGAAGTTCTAAAATAGATATACATATAGTATACCACCTAATTACTTTATTTCCTTTATGAGGGAAAAAGAAAATTAAAGAACCCGCGGAGATCGGTAAAACTACAATTATTGTTAACCAAGGAAAATAATTCGTGGTAAAGACAAGATACGCTTGGACCAGAAAAACCCGTACTCGAAAAAAACCATAATATATTTTGAGTACGGGTTTTTGTCGGTAAAAAAAAATCAACTGTATTCAAACTGTATTCAATTCAAGTGGGTTTTTGGAGAACGTATTAATAAGCTAGACCCATGCTTCTAGTTGTTTCATGCCATAAATAAACTCGAACACTCAAGAAATCTGTTGGACAGGCAGATTCACATCTCTTACAACCGACGCAGTCCTCTGTTCTTGGAGCAGAAGCTATTTGCTTAGCTTTACATCCGTCCCAAGGTATCATTTCTAATACATCTGTGGGGCAGGCTCGGACACATTGAGTACACCCTATACATGTATCATAAATCTTTACTGAATGTGACATTGGATCTATACAATTTTGAACGTCATAAATTTTCGATCTAGGAAATTTGGAAATGATTCATATATTTAGATCCCAGATGAAGCAATGATTTACCAGAATTTTGCTAATAAATCTACTTCTGGATCAATTCATGAGAGGGCCAAGATACTTTTATTTCTTACGTTTTCACAAACATGATCTAGGTCGCATAGCATACATGCTACTTCAAATTACTAAATAGTATAATTTGTATGATTAATACTACTTATTCAACAAATTCGATTGATTGATACGAGTCGATTTTCTGTTACGATAAATTGACGAAACAATAGCTGGTCCAATGGCTGCTTCAGCGGCTGCAACAGCTATAACAAAAATGGAGAAAATATTTCCTTTTAATTGACGACTATCAAAAAAATCAGAAAATGTTACAAAATTTATATTAACCGCATTCAGTATAAGTTCAAGGCACATAAGGGCCCTAACCATATTTCGACTCGTGATCAATCCATAGATACCAATAGAAAATAAATAGGCACTCAAAACAAGTACATGTTCGAGTATCATTGACCAACCCCTTATCAATTTCGAGTCATTTCAATATGAACAACAATTCAACGGATTCTATTAACTAAGCTATAACAAGTACGCATCAAAGGAATCTAGTGGTACTAGATCAATAAAAAAAAAAAAAAAAATAATTTTTATTTTAGACATGAACAGTCTTCAAATAGAATTTGAAGAGAAATAGATGTGAGAATAGATAACAAAGTTCAATTTTGATTACTGTTATTGATTATTCAAAATTTATTACTGACGAGCCACAGCAATTGTACCTACCAAAGCAACTAAAAGAATTATCGAAATAAGTTCAAATGGAAGAAAATAATCTGTTGATAAATGAATTCCAATTTGTTGACTATTACTTATCAAATCTTTCTCTATAATTTGGTTTGATCTTGTAGTCCAAATAATCCCGTACCATGAGGTATCTAGAATAGTGGTAATTAGTGAAAGAAAAATACTTGTACAAACCAGTGAAGTAACCCCATTCCCGATGGTCCAAAGATTTGAATCTTTGTAATATTCTGAACCATTCATGAACATCACAGCAAATATTATTAAAACATTTATAGCTCCCACGTAAATAAGAAGCTGTGCAGCAGCTACAAAATGTGAGTTTGATGAAATATAGAATAAGGATATACAAACAAAAACCAATCCCAATGAAAAGGCAGAATAAATTGGGTTGGTAAGTAATACCACTCCCAGACCCCCTAATATAAGACCTGATCCCAGAAAGACTAAAAGAAAATCATGTATTGGTCCGGGCAAATCCATTATATGTAAAAGATAAATTAATCGAAATGTTTTTCATGACCTTATTTTATTGACCCGACCAGGAATTTTTTTTTGACAATACGTTCTTAGTTAAATTTAATACGAATTTTATTACTAATTTAATGGGTATGAATTGATGTAGGTATAGTTGTTGAATCAATCTATCCTTGAAAAAAGAAAGACTTTATTTCTTTAGACCAAAGCTGAACCGAATCTTAGCTTAGTAATTGGGGATTTTTCTTTAATCAAGAGGTTTACCCATTTTTTTTATTTGAGGAGAATTTGAAATTGTTCGAATTGTATAATCGTCAATTACTGACATTGGTAAACGACCCAAAGCAATTTGATTATAATTCAATTCGTGACGATCATAAGTAGAAAGTTCATATTCTTCGGTCATTGATAAACAATTTGTTGGGCAATACTCAACACAGTTACCACAAAATATACAGATTCCGAAATCAATACTGTAATTAAGTAATCGTTTCTTTCGAATATAAGTTTCCAATTTCCAATCAACAACGGGTAGATTTATCGGGCATACACGAACACATACTTCACAAGCAATGCATTTATCAAATTCAAAATGGATTCGACCGCGGAAACGCTCCGATGTTATTAATTTTTCATAAGGATATTGAATAGTTACAGGTAAGCGATTTGCGTGGGATAAGGTAATCATGAAACTTTGACCAATGTACCTTGCAGCTCGTACTATTTGTTGACCATAATTCATGAACCCAGTTACCATAGGGAACATATCGTGAATATCTATGAATAATTTAATTTGATGTTTGTTTCTTTCTCTTGTTTGAGACAACTCATGAATATAGAATACCATATATTTTTTTCCTTTATTTTACAGTGAAAGGAGTTGGGAAGAAGTTGTTAATAATAGATTACCGAGAGATATAGGTAAAAGAAATTTCCATCCAAGATTTAATAGTTGGTCCATTCTTAGCCTAGGTAAAGTCCATCTTGTTGTGATAGAAATGAACAAGAACAAATAAGTTTTAGCTAATGTAATAAAGATACCAACTGTCATTCCAAAAACTTCACCCACTTTATTTATTTCAAATAGCTCAGGAACGGATATGTACGGAATAGAGATATTCCAACCGCCCAGGTAAAGAATTGTTACAAATAAGGAAGAAATTAATAGATTTAGATAGGAAGCAACATAAAATAAACCAAATTTTATACCTGAGTATTCGGTTTGATAACCTGCTACTAATTCTTCCTCTGCTTCTGGTAAATCAAAAGGTAATCTCTCGCATTCTGCTAGGGAAGAAATTAGAAAAATGAGAAACCCTATAGGTTGACGCCACAAATTCCATCCCCCAAAACCATATTTTGACTGTGCCTCAACTATATCAACTGTACTTGAACTGTTAGAAAATCATAGTCGGTGATAACATCACTGTTCTCATCGCTATTACAGAACCGTACATGAGATTTTCACCTCATACGGCTCCTCAAGGGCCACAAATAAATCTAAGGACCGGGTTGATTATTACTTATTTATCTCAAGCTTTTTTTGTAGATGGATATAATTATAATTTATTGGAAGGTCCCGAATTAGACCAATGGAATTCTGTCTGCTATCCACTAGAATATTAAATACAAAAAGTACGTCTGAATTGATCTCATTCTTTAATTTTCAATTTTTCTTTTTTGAGTAATAACTTCTTAATCCTTCAATAAAATACTCTTTGTATAAATAGCTATTTCAACCCATTGTTTTTGATTACGAAAAATAATTAGACATTAGATTAGTTCATGAATCGTGACATAAGTTCTATCTCTATGAATATGGATATATGAAAGAAAGAATACAAAAAAGGTCTCTTAATTGGATTCTTTCTTTTTTTGTTCCTATTCTTCTTTCTGAGAAAAAAGGGGACTAAAAAAAAATAAAGGATTATTTCGTTCCTGATAGTTATTTCTTTAATCGGTGGATAGGAGCATACTCTGGATTGGAATCGTGGGGAGTACTGCTCGATTATTTCTACCAACTTAAAGCCCCAATGAGTATTCTTTTTATGTTATGCAAAAATGTCCTTTTGGATAATTTACATAATCTCCATTACTAATCCTTTGTGTGTTTTGGTGTTCCTAACCATCCACTCATTTTTGCCCAACTCCCCCCACATTATGACAAATGTATGTTATATAAACACATTCAAAGGATAGTGAAAAGTTTATCTTTTGATCCCGCTTCAAGCCAGGATGGCTAAGCAACCAATCTTGGGGTAAAGGACTTCTTCTATTTCTGTTTACTTTTGCTTAATTCTTGTACATAGGAAATGAGACTCCATTTTTTAACTGCGAATTTATAAGCTGTTTTCGTTCACTCATATAATTATCTGGTTTAGTTCATCAACCCGAATGACGAATAAAAAACTGAAGATATCTATTCACTTCATTCAACTTCTTTCCTAGAAAAGAAATAAATAGGGAAATTTTGATGTTTCAACGAATCGCACGTAGAGATATTGATAACACACAGAGAGTTAATGGTATTTCATAACTGATCGATTGAGCAGCAGCTCGTAGACCACCTAAAAAGGAATATTTATTATTTGATCCATATCCTGACATAAGAAGTCCAATAGGAGCAATACTTGAAATGGCAATCCATAAAAAAACACCAATATTTAGATCAGCTAAAACAAGGTGATAGCTAAAAGGAATTACTGAATAACTTAGTAGAATTGATATAACTGCTATGGATGGCCCAATACTGAATAAACGAGTATCCCCTCTAGATGGAAGAAGGTTCTCTTTGAAAAGGAGCTTTATCCCATCTGCTAGAGCTTGAAGAATTCCCAAAGGGCCGGCATATTCAGGCCCAATACGTTGTTGTATACCTGCGGATATTTCTCTTTCTAACCACACAATTACTAGTACACCTATTGTGATTCCCAATAGAGTAGTCAAAATAGGGACAAGCATCCATATGATCCCATAGATCTCTTTTAAGGATTCCAATCTGGAAAAAGAATTTATATTTTGTATTTCTGTTGTATCAATTATCATTTCAACGATCAACTTCTCCCATAATGATATCTATACTACCTAGTATCGTCATAATATCAGCCAATTTCATTCTTTTAACTAACTGAGGAAGAATTTGCAAATTGATAAAACCAGGCGGGCGAATTTTCCATCTCCAAGGAAAACTACTCTGATCTCCTATCAGAAAAATTCCCAATTCTCCTTTTGGGGCTTCAACTCTCACATAAAGTTCTTGTTTCGGCAATTCAAAAGTAGGAGAAGGTTTTTTACTAATGAATCGATATTCAAAATCATTCCATTCTGGATCCCTTTCTCTATCAAAGCACCGGATTTCTAAATTCTCATAGGGTCCCCCCGGAATTCCTTCCAGAGCTTGTTGAATAATCCTTATGGATTCTGTCATTTCACTGATTCATACTAAATACCGAGCTAATGAATCCCCTTCTTTTTGCCACTGGACTTCCCAATCAAATTCGTCGTAACACTCATAATGATCAACTTTACGAAGATCCCATTGGGCTCCGGAAGCTCGTAACATTGGTCCTGATAAACCCCAATTTATCGCGTCCTCTTCACCAATAATGCCTACTCCCTCAACTCGTTCTAAAAAAATAGGATTTCGCGTAATAAGTTTTTGATATTCAGCAACTCCTGTTAAAAAATAATCACAGAAATCCAAACATTTATCTATCCAGCCATAAGGTAGATCGGCCGCTACTCCTCCGATACGAAAAAAATTATGCATCATTCTCATACCGGTGGCAGCTTCGAATAGATCATATACTAATTCTCTTTCTCTGAAAATATAGAAAAAGGGAGTCTGCGCACCAATATCCGCCATGAAAGGTCCAAGCCATAAGAAATGAGAAGCTATACGACTCAATTCCAACATAATTACTCTAATATAGCTGGCTCTTTTAGGTATTTGAATATTTCCCAATTGCTCTGGTGCATTTACAGTTATTGCTTCTGTGAACATAGTAGCTAAATAATCCCAACGTGTTACATAAGGCAGATATTGTATAATTGTTCGGTTTTCCGCAATTTTTTCCATCCCTCTGTGCAAATAACCTAATATTGGTTCACAGTCAATAACATCTTCACCATCTAGAGTAACGATGAGACGAAGAACACCATGCATTGATGGGTGGTGGGGTCCCATATTGACTATCATGAGGTCTTTTCTTGTAGCTGGTATATTCATAGGTTTTTCCTATATTAATTCTTCCATGAATTGCTGAAAACGAAAAGAAGTTCATCAAAATTCAAGATCTAATAAATCAAAAAATTTCAAAAAAAAAAACTTTTCAAATTAACGAGTTTTTGACTCCCGAATATCGAATTGACTAATTAATTCTTTATAACGTATTCTATTTCTATTTGACAAATAAGACAGCAACCGTTGACGTTTTCCCAGAATTTTCCGTAGACCTCTTTGAGATAAATAGTCTTTTTTATGCAATTCCAAATGTGACGTAAGTCTTCGTATCTTATTGGTGAAACTGAATACTTGAAATTCAACAGAACCTCTGTTTTTTTTTTTTTTTTCTTGCGAAATAACTGAGATAAATGAATTTTTTGCCATAAAACGAAATATTATTCCCTCTAAAAAAAAGATATTAATTTTACTGATCAGTAATAATAATGTTAGTCATTTTAGGTTGGTATACAAAATAATATTTATTTCATTATAAACTCCTAATTTTATCAAATGGACTTAATTGATAATAGTAATAATAAATGTAATAATAAATGCAATTAAAAATTGGATTGGGGTAGGAAAAAAGGGACGTCATATTTCGGTACTCATAAAAAAAAATTTAGACCAAATCTTAAAAAAATTAAGAATATTCTATTTATTTATAGATTTAATTCAATTGATATGTCATTAAATTAGTATCATGTATGAAAATGTAATGTAAGACAATACGTATGTACGTCTGTTTGTTTTCATATACCATATATACGAAATATATAGGAAAAATTTACCATTAACGAATTCAAAATCGTGGATACATATGTATCCTTACCATACTGAAACGACTGCCATTAGTGGTATCAAACCAATAGCGATTCATACACGCTAAATCTTCTAATCGATAATTGGGCCAAAGAAAGAACTTTAATTTAATGAGTTTCTTTTTATCTCTATCAATACGTTTGTTTTTATCTAAAACTTGACCACAGTTCATTACGTTATTGCAAAATATTTGATTTCTATGTCTACTTTTTATATTCTTCGGATTCAAATAAACGAGAATTCTCAATTCTCTACGACGTTTGGGGAATAAAATATTTTCGGGAACAAACAAATCATAATTATTTTTGTTTCTATTTTCAGCTATTCTTCGATATCTTGCAATGGATTTATCAAAATTCTTCTTATCACCATAGCTTGTTTCTTGGTATTTTTGATTCATTTTGTGTTTACTCTTATGAACTAATGAAATACCTATAGTTTGATACAGAAAAAATTGTCCATCATTTTTTATAGATAAACGAGCTGGTTCAATAATCAATATTCCTTTTTTCATTAATTCTGTAAGAGTTAAATCCTTCTGAATTATCAAAATATCCAGACTCATTTCTCCCCTTTGAATAGAGGATATAGTAATTGCTCTTGGATTTATCAGTCTAAGCAGAAAACAATATACTTTTATATTATTGACCATTCTTTGATTTAAAGAATTATCCCATCTCAATTGAAAACGCAAATACCTTTTTAGGAAAAAAGAAAGCTCTGCTTCCGTGTTACTCTTGTATTGCTTTTTCTTTCGACGTTTTTTCATGTCTGATCCCACATAATCTTCTTCAATATTTTTTTCTTGGTTTGCGAGAACTAATCCACGACTTTCTTGGTTTTTTGCATCTGATTCAAGATGCACTTGGTCTGTGGGTTCTTTTTCTTCTTGATTTTGACTCTCTAATTCAAGAGATTTTTTTATAGCATTGATGAATATAAAAAAATGCACCTTTTTCTTTCCAGGAATTTTTTTATTTTGACTAACATTTTCATTTCCATTACAATTGAAAAGAAGTAATTTTATTGGTATGATCCACGGTTTAATCTTATATACATTATAAAGTAGCACAAATTCTGGAAAGAACCAAAATTCCAGATTTGATATGGGACGACTTAGTATTTCTTCATTCATTCCCATCCAATCAAAAAATCTTTTTTCATTGGATCGGTCGATTTCTTGATGAATAGTTAGATAAGAAAGATCTTTCTTATCAATTTTTTCAATAATTTGATAATTATTAGACCCAGTCTTAGTATTTTTATTATTGTTCCTATTGGTATTAATATTGATCCAGGAATCAATATCGACCTTATTTCTAAGACAAAAATGGATAATTTTCCAATCAAATTTTTTTCTATCCGGAATTTTTAACCGATCGATAATAGAATTTTCTCCTAGATAATTGTTGATAGGGGTACTCTCCGGCATATCCAAAGATATGTTTTTATATATATTAAAAAAAATATCTTCTTTATTATTTACTTCTAATAGCGATCCATAAATATATGAGTCCCTCTTCTCTTCATAATTAATAGACTCATATGATAAAAGATCATATCTATAGTGTTTTTTAAAATTAGATTTTTCATTTAGTAATGAGTCTTCTTCAAAATCATTTTTGTTTTTGTACTGAATGAATCGGTCTTTTGAATCCCATTTATTTAAATCTTTATTTTGAGCCATAAAGCATTGATTGACTTGATTTCGCCATTTTTGTGGTATTAAGCTAGACCATCTAATCGTAGATAAATTATATTGACAATGACCCTTTAACCAGCTCTTCCATTCATTAATTCCCCAATTCCGAAGGTTTTTCTGTCTAAATTCGGAATGAAATATTCCGTGTGCTCCAAAATAATCTTTTATTTTTTTCTTAAGAAAAAGAGATGTTCCGTGATATTGGAAGGAGGATCTTAACTTATAAAAGTGAATAACTTGGGTTTGTGATAATTTATAAAATACATATGCTTGTGACAAGGAGGATAAGTAAAAAAAAATATCTGAAGTCTTATTACTAATAATATGAGTATTAATAAGTAATTTGTTTTTAGTCGAAATAAAGTTAATTGTATTTTTATTTGTTTCGGTATTGTAAATGTATTTATCAATAATTTTTTTTGTGGATTCAAAAAAAAACTCTGCATTGATCTTTGGAATATTAATGATACATAGAAAGATATCTATGTATATTCTTTCAATAAAAAATTTTATAAAATAATAGGATTTACGAATTAATCGAACATTTCTTCTTTTTAATATCTGCCAAATCTTTTTTAGTGATGCTGGTGTTTTAACACGATAACTTGTTTTGTTTGAACTAACATTTTTTTCTGGGGTTAAAAATGCTTTTTTCTTGTCTTTTGTTATTTTTTTTTTTTGAGTTCTTATTGTGCTTATTCTATCAGCCAAATCTTTGACTTTTTTTTTTGTTAATGAATAATTTGTCCAATCCATAGATCTAATTTTACTAGATGAGTCGTGAATCATCCGATTACTTATTATCGAATCTTTTTCTTTTTTCATTTCATTTAATTCATATATTCCTATTCCGCTTAATCTAAATAAAAAAATTGGGTTTATTTTTAAAAGTTTTTTAATGATCTCTTTTAGAAATAGAATGCTTTTTATAACCCATTTTTTTGTTTCGTTTGAGACTCTTAGAAATAATTTTGGTTTTTTTTTTAAAACTCTTAGAACTAGGAAAGACTTCTTTTTCCATTTTCTAATTTTTTTTTTAAGTTCATTTAAAATGGGTTTAAAAAATGAACGTCGTTTTCGGGGAGAACCAAAAGGAAGTTCAGTTTCCATTCCCCAAACTGTTAAAAAACAAAAATCTTTTTTTTTCTTTTTCATTGGATCTTTATGAGAGGATCGGAACTTCGATCTGTGCCACGGTTTGGGGGAAAAGGGAAATAGAATCTTTATCTGAATACCATCTGTTAACCAGTTTTTCGGAAATTCGGTTTCTGATAATGGAACACCATTATAGGTACATTTTATATGTATTTCTCTATTCCAATCTTTGAAATCCTCGGACCATTCGGGAAATTGAAATAATAGCATACAGCCAATATTTTTAGCTATTATCAATGAAGGTAAAATAATATATTTTCTAAAAATTGATTGGGTTACTAACAGTGAACTTCTTATTACTTGAGCAAAAAGAATGGTATCCCAGATTTCTGCTATTTCTATCCGTGCTTTCTCTTCTCTTTTTTCTTTTTTGTCCTCTTCGTTTTTCTGATGTTCCTTTGTCTTTTTTTCGGTATAATCCGAAAATTTGAATTTTGTGTTTTTCCCTATCCAATTTCTAAAAATGAGTTTCATCATCCCAGAGATATCAAACAAAAAAAAAAGCGGTTTTTCTATTCTGTCCAAAAAAAGTGGGGAATGCACATTTGTTTGAACTAGTTCCCAAGTAACTATTTTACGTCTTTGAGCACGTATGGAGCCCTTGATTATGTCTCGACGAAAATCCGATTGTTGCGAATAACGTATCAAAGCCACTTCGTCTGCTTGGTCAATATTATTAGTATCATTAGTATTCGAAGAAATATCGGTATTTTGCGGATTATCAGTAAAAATCACCACACGTTTAGCTTTTCTTGAACGAATCTCATGATCCTCCGGCACCTTTTCTTCGCTTTCGCCTTCTTGTTGTTCCAAATCGTCGATTAATTTATATGACCAACGAGGAACTTTTTTATGGATTTCGTTTATTCCAATAGATTTTTTTTTTTTTTTTTGATCAGTTATAACCGCATTGAATAAAAATATTATTTGATCTTCTGAATAAATTTTTCCTTGTTCGTGTTCGGTAAATAAAGAAAGTATTTTTTCTCTTGATAATGATTTTCTATCAAATCTATCCATTTTATGTTCCAATTTATAAGAATTCATAGTCGGAGTAAGAAGTAGACTGTGCATTTTATTTATGCAAAACATCTCTATGAAATTTTTTATGTATACTTTAGTTATAATTGAGGGTGAAAAGCTTTTTTTTATTCTTCCACGATAGGATCCGTTCAAGAAAGGATCATATATTTTAGGAAAATATTCTTTTTTAGTCTCATCATTACAATTACACAATCTAGTCTTTTTTTCAAGTACATCCCTAAGACGAGATTTTTTATCTAAAGCCTCAATTCGATTTAAAAACTCATTATTTACGTTGCTCGTTTTTTGTTCATTGTTATAACTCCACTGATTATACAATTCACGAGAAGATAGTTTTTCTGTTGTGAACAAAGATATCTTTCTTTTTATCATTTCAAAAAAAGTTGACAAGCTGGGTGGATATGTAAAAGATAGTTTTTCTTTTCCATCACTTT